AAGTGACGGAGAAACACGATTTAAATAACGAAAAATCCAAAATTTAAATAGAGTATCTAGAATGACTGGAAAAGTAGAAACAAGACCAGATATAATTTGATCATTATGAGAAAATCCAAAATCTTTGTAGACAAAGCCAATCATTAGTTCCCAACCATGGGGGGAATGGAATCCGATACATAAATCTGTTAATAAAAGAATCGAAAAAGCCTTTATTGTGTCACTTAAGTTATATAGGAATTCCTGAGCCCAAGAGTTAAGAATAACAAGTTCTTTATTACCCAAAATTGAATAACCACTTAGAATAACGAAACAGATTATATTTGTCAAGAAGTGCAAAATCGTATGGATATGATCCTCATTGTGTATCTTGATTAATTGGAGCGTTTCTTTGTGGATTCCTATACGAAGGTTTTGTAGATGTGTCTCCGAGTATTCCTTGATCATTTCCTCCAAAAGAAAGATTTCCTCCAATTCTATGAATTTTTCGAGAATATTTTTTTCTTGAATATCATTCAAAAAAATTTCGGATTGCCTAGTATTCCACCAATAAGTAACCCAAGATTCCAGACTTTTATTAAATGAGAGAGAAATCCACCAGGGCAAAAATACTAGAGATGCAAGATATAAAAGAGGGTTGAATGCTTTCTTTTTTGACATTTTTTCATTTCGTCTATGAATTTTTAATGAACCGACCTCATTAGTTGACTCTACGCCATCCAATATTTATCTCATGCATGAGTTCTATTACAAAGTATCGAACTTATGAATCTATTCACTGTTTTGTTTTGTGGTTGTTACGTTACGTATACGTCTTCTTTGACTAGAATGAGCGTTATGAAGAAACTTCAGTTAAGTTATGGTATAGAAAAGGGGGATTCTTTAGTTTTTCCTTACTGCTGAGAAAGCATTCACTCTCTCAGCTCATTTCTCAAAATACTTCAATCGGTACACGCAAGAAATAGGCCAATTCGGCAGCTTTTTGTTCGATTTCCCGTGGAGTAACATTCTCATCAGTACGAGTCAAGGGAATGGCCCCCTGGCCTCTGATATCCATATAAAGGACACGGCGAGCATAAATACCCTCTTTAACTTCTATTCTGACGGACTGAATATCCTTTATAAGGAATCGGAGGAAGATGCGACGATTTTTTCCAGGGAATCCCCAACGAAAAATACACACCATTCCTTCTTTTCTATCGAATCGATCATAACCACCCCCTACATTCCACGAAATTGTGCACCACAAATAGGAGCTAATAAAGAGACCCGCGATCCCATAGAAAGACATCACAATCCCTTGTGGAAAAAAAAGGATTTGCTGAGACGGAAATAAAGATATCAAGTTTCTCCCAAGATAACTGGAAGTTCCAACCAATAAGAATCCTAATGAACCTAAAAAAAGGATAATGGCCCAGCAGAAATTACTTGTTTTTCGCGACCCCGTTATAGGTTGTATCCATATATGTTCTGATCGACAACTCATACTTGATCTGGTTTCGTTTTATTGTAATTGAGAGAATACCCTAGACTTTAGTCTTTTTGTTTCCGAAGTAACTCTCATCAACTAGTACTAGTTTGATGTGAACCTTTAAGAGTAATTTAAGAGTAATTTATCAAATTGGTTAGATCTAAAAAAAAAAAAAAAAAAAAAATACCCTTCGTATGATCCCATCAATATACATATAGATGTACCGATTTTACAGTTCAGCCATCCGGCGATCCTGAGATTTTTTCAAATAGATAGAATTCCTTTAACCCCATATCATCTTTCTACAGGCCAAAGAGCCCCTTTTCGACGGAAGCGCCGCATGTTATACCTTCTTTTCTTACACTAAATAGGTATCTGCGTTATGATACAAGTCTTAGTTTTGAAAAAAAAAATGGATCAGAGTTGGGCCCATCAGATCTAAACAGTCTTATTTTTTTGAACATGAAGAAATAAAGAAGCCATTGCCATTGCCGGAAATACTAAGCCTACTAAAGGCACCAAAACAGAGGGAAAGTCGAAAGTTGTCATATAAAGGATACCTCAATTTACTATTTGTACCTGTTATTATTTATATTAAATATTAATATTATAAAGATAAAGATTAGTATAAATCTAAGTATATATCTAAGTGAGTATAGAAGGTACAAAAGCATATATCATATCTATAGTTTCTATATTCTATATTTGGATTATATATACATACGTAAGACGTAGAACGAAAATTTTTTATTTTCCTAGAATTTAACGAAAATAAGAATTCACTATTTTTCTTGTTGATAGAAGCCTCTTAACTGAATTAGTAATCAAGAATATAGATAAAAAGGAGTTATCCACAACTTTTGATTTCTTTTTACAATTTAGATCTTATGTCAACAAAGAAACCCCCATTCATATTCGTTTTACTTGGATTCTGATAAACTAACTACTTGTTTGCTACAAATAAAAAAGGAACTTAATGCTCTATTGAATTTAGATTCAAAGGAAAGAAAGCGTGGAGCTGAAATAACT